ATATATATTGTTTTTTCATTTCATAAACAATATATATACACAAAATTTCTGTGTGGGTGAACTCTTAGTGCGGCTTATCTTGCTTTTGGGGTTTGACAAGATATGATGGAATTGCCAGTATTAAGGGGGGTAGGGGGGTTTGACGAAAATCTACCGGGGGGATACTTAGTGTTGTTTGGTCTTGTAACAGTACCCTTATGCACCTGATACAAACTAATGCAATTCTTAGGTAATGTCATTTCAACATGCAGGTACTGTTACGATGAAATATTTATGTTCGCCCCTGATTTTTAATTTACTAACACTGGAAGTGGTGAAGAAAAAGCCCCCAAAAATAGAAGAACCCCATGCCTATAAGAGAACGCCCGGCTTGGTGGGTAACGAGTATAATGAACTCCACCAATAACCTATGTCGGATACAGTTCATTCTTGCGAGTAGTTCGACAAGTGGGACCCTGAAATAGGAACCAAATGCCAGGAATAGTTCACTAAGTGCTACCCCCACGAGTCGTGCCCCTGATTCTATCATTAAACGTATGCCCTTGAATTGTGCTGGTTGGTCGGTTCTTACTGTGAGATTATTGGACTCTGCGATATTTGTTTAATCTTTGCAAGGAAAATTTTGTGCAACAGTCTTGTTCTGATCACGCAATTTCTTCATGTCGGGTGAAGTCCATTATTGAGTTTTAGTGTCATGCTTATGTAAAATAATTGGTGTTAATTTTGTGTTCCGATGTTCCGGTTAGTAAGGGTTTGGTAAAGCATGGGTTAGTTAGTACTTCATTATGTACATAAAGCATAATATGTACTTCTCGTCAGAAGACATAAAAGTTTTATTTAAGCTTAGGTGGTTGAATTGGAACATGTGTCGTGCATGGAGTATGGTGTTGCATATGGTTAATGCTTTTTAGGCATAATGTAACGTCTCAAAGGGTAGTTTAAGTTATGATCTTAGCTTTGGGAGCTAAGGATGAGAGTTAAAGTCTCTTCCCTTTGATTGCGCTAGGAAGAATTCTAGTCTTCATTCTCCGGTTTACAAGGCCGGTGCTTTAAAATTAAGCTACTAGGGCGCTATCAGTCAAGTATTTTGTTTTCTAGTCAAGCAACTAGTGGGTTTAAGATCAAGAATAGGCTAAAGTATAGCACGGAGGCAGTTTGCCCGATGATGATGAAGGGGTGTTCAACTGGTATACCACCAATTCAAGTTAATACTAGCATGTCGGCTACAAGAAGTCAGAAGAGAATTTGAGAGGCAGGTCGGAATGTTAGTGCTCGTTGTTTAGAAGTATGGAGGAATGGCACTAGTATTAAAATTAGAATTGAGAATAGGAGAGCTAAGACGCCTCCAAGTTTATTAGGAATAGAGCGAAGGATAGCATATGCGAAGAGGAAGTATCATTCTGGTTTAATGTGGGGAGGGGTAACTATTGGGTTGGCGGGGGTGAAGTTGTCCGGGTCTCCTAGGGCATTTGGGTAAAATAGGGCAAGGGATGTGAGTGCAGTGAGCATAATAATAAAGCCTAGAAGGTCTTTATATGAAAAGTAGGGATGAAATGGAATTTTGTCTGCATCTGAGTTGAGGCCTGCGGGGTTATTGGACCCCGTCTCATGGAGAAATAGCAGGTGAAGAACTGTCGCAGCGAGGACGACAAATGGGAGGAGGAAGTGGAATGCAAAGAAGCGAGTCAGAGTTGCATTATCTACTGAAAAGCCCCCTCAAATTCATTGCACCAGGGAGTTGCCTACATATGGTACGGCCGATAGTAAGTTTGTAATTACCGTAGCACCCCAAAAGGACATTTGACCTCAAGGGAGAACATATCCCACGAAGGCCGTTATTATTACTAATAGGAAAAGGATAACTCCAATATTTCATGTCTCTTTATAGAGGTATGAGCCGTAGTAGAGGCCTCGGGCAATATGTATATAGAGACAAATGAAGAAAAATGAAGCGCCGTTGGCGTGTAAGTTTCGGATAAGTCATCCATAGTTCACATCTCGGCAGATATGTGCTACTGAAGAAAAAGCTGTAGAGATATCGGAGGTGTAGTGTATGGCGAGGAATAGTCCTGTAAGAATTTGGGTAATTAGGCAGAGGCCTAAAAGTGAGCCAAAATTTCACATGGCTGAGATGTTCGATGGGGTGGGGAGATCAACTAGGGCATCATTAGCAATTTTTAAGATAGGGTGGGTTTTTCGTAGGTTTGCCATTAAAGGTTTCTATAGTTGAATTACAACGATGGTTTTTCGTATCATTGGTCCTGGTTAAATTCCGGGTGGAAATTATGGAATATTTTTCTTTTTTGTTCATAATATTATTGGTTTTAGGGGTGTTGGGAGTTGCTTCTAACCCTGCGCCTTATTTTGCAGCGTTAGGGTTGGTACTGGGGGCCGGGGGAGGGTGTGGGATATTAGCAGGTTGTGGGGGGTCTTTTGTGTCTTTGGTGCTTCTGTTAATCTACTTAGGGGGGATGTTAGTAGTGTTTGCTTATTCTGCCGCTTTAGCCGCAGAGCCTTACCCTGAATCTTGAGGGGATTGGTCGGTTGCAGGATACGTGGTTGGATATAGCTTACTATGTGTTGTGGCGGGTATTATGTGTATTGGGAAGGAAGGGCGGGGGTCTTTTATAATGGATGAATTTCATGGCTTTTCAACCCTGCGTGGGGATTTTGGGGGAGTGTCGTACATGTATTGTTTAGGTGGAGAAATGTTGATGGTCTGTGGCTGAGGTTTATTGCTTACTCTTTTTGTGGTTCTTGAGTTGTCTCGTGGGCGAGAGCTTGGGGCCCTACGAGCAATCTAGGTGAGTAGAACAATTAATGTGGCGATGACAGATGTTAAAAGAAAGGCGCTTAAATAGGTTTTAATTAGGCCTTGCTGGGGGTTATTAGCTACTTTAATTATTGAGATTTGAGTTGCGGCTGTCCCTTTTGGGCCAGCTTTTTCAAACCAGGACTGGTCTACTGCTTGGGTGGCGGCGGTTTGACCTAAAACCAATATTGCTTTGGGGAAGGCTCGGTGAATAATGGAAGGATAATATCCGAGTATATTTGAGAAGTTATGAGTTTTAATTTCTGGGGTTATTTTTAGTTGTTTATTAGTTAGATTAGCAAGTTCTATGGCTATAATAAGACCTATAATAGTGACAATGAGAGCCCCTAGCTTAAGGGGAGAAGGTATTGTTATGATTTGAGTCTTGTTTGGTATAAAGTTTGAGGTTAAAATGAGACCAGCAACAATGCTTCCTCAGGCAAGCCGTTTAATTGGGCCTAGTAGAGTAGTGGCATTTTCATTAATAGGGGAGAGAGGGAGGAACCGGGGTTGACCTATTGATGCGAAGAAAATAATCCGGAAGCTATAGATTGCTGTGAAAGAGGTTGCTAATAGGGTCAGAACTAGGGCTCAGGCGTTTAATAGGGATGTGTTTAGGGCTTCAATGATTGCATCTTTTGAGAAGAATCCTGCTAGAAAGGGGGTCCCCGTTAGGGCTAGGCTTCCCAAGGTTATACATGATGATGTAAAGGGCATTGTCTTGTGTAGGCCCCCTATCTTTCGAATGTCTTGCTCGTTATTAAGGCTGTGAATCACCGAACCTGAACACAGGAAGAGTATTGCTTTAAAGAAGGCGTGGGTGCAAATGTGTATAAAGGCTAGCTGGGGCTGATTAAGGCCGATGGTTACTATTATAAGGCCCAGTTGACTAGATGTTGAAAAGGCTACGATTTTTTTAATATCATTTTGCGTTAAAGCGCAAGCCGCTGTGAAAAGGGTTGTAAGTGCTCCAAGGCAGAGGCAGGTTGTGAGAGCTGTTTGGTTATTTTGTATAATTGGGTGGAGTCGAATAAGAAGAAAGATTCCGGCTACAACCATTGTGCTTGAGTGCAGTAGGGCAGATACTGGTGTGGGACCTTCTATTGCGGCGGGTAGCCACGGGTGAAGCCCAAATTGGGCGGATTTTCCTGTGGCTGCGAGGATAAGTCCTATGAGGGGGGCAGTAAGATCTATATCTTGGGCTATGGCAAAAATTTGTTGAAGTTCCCAGCTATTCATATTTATTGCTAATCATGCTATGCTTATAATTAGGCCGATGTCCCCTACACGATTATAGAGAACAGCTTGTAGTGCTGCAGTGTTGGCGTCTGCTCGTCCGTATCATCAGCCGATTAGGAGAAAAGATATAATGCCTACTCCTTCTCATCCAATAAAAAGTTGAAACATATTGTTGGCTGTAACCAGGGTTACTATGGCAATTAAAAACATTAGTAAATACTTGAAGAAGCGGTTTATGTATGGGTCTGTTGATATATATCAGGAGGCAAATTCTAAAATTGACCAAGTAACGTAAAGTGCAATTGGTGTAAAAATAATAGAAAATTGGTCAAATTTAAAGCTTATGTTTAGGTCAAATGTTATTGTATTAATTCAAGATCAATTTGTTGTGATTGTTTCTAAGCCCTGGTCCAAAAAAACGCACAATGGAGCTAGGCTAATAAAGAAGGCTACTTGAACGGCCGTTTTTACCTGGTTGAGGGCCCAAGTCTTTTTTTGGGGTGTTGGGCTTAGGGTTGTGATGATTGGAAGGATGAGAACAGTCAGTGTAAGAATTAGTGTTGAGGTAAACATTAGGGTAGTGTTGTGCATAGTCTATGCTTGGAGTTGCACCAAGAGTTTTTGGTTCCTAAGACCAACGGATGAACTATTATCCTTCAGAGACCAAGGGACCCATGGACTCTAACCGTGGTTTGGAAAAATTAGCACTCTCCCAAAATTACTCTCTCCCTTGGTCAACAAGAAGGTTTTATCTTCTATCTCCAGAATCACAATCTAGAATTTTATTTAAACTATGTTTACATATACATCACCCTCATATAAGTTCGGGTTTTAGCATAAGGAGAATAAGGGGGCTGAGATGTAGTGTAATTAATAGGTGCTCTCGTGTGTGGGAGGGTTCTAAGCCAATAATGTGATTGGGGGTCGGGCCTCGCTGGGTTATTAAGAATATATATAGGGAGTATGCGGCTGTAATGAGGGTTCCAAGCCCTGTTAGGATAATTGTGAGTCGGGACCAGTTAAATATTGATGTAATAATTATTAATTCTCCTATTAGATTAGGGAGGGGTGGAAGGGCTAGGTTTGCTAGTGAGGAAATAAATCACCAAGTTGCTATAAGAGGAAGGAGAGTTTGGAGTCCCCGTGCTAGTAGAAGGGTCCGACTGTGCGTTCGTTCATAATTGGTGTTTGCTATACAGAAGAGGGCTGAGGAGACAAGGCCATGGGCAATTATTAGAATGATTGCTCCTGTAAATCCCCATGGCGTTTGAATCATGATGCCGGCGGCTACGAGACCTATGTGGCTAACTGAGGAGTAGGCGATTATAGACTTTAGGTCTGTTTGTCGTATACAAATTGAACCTGTTATGATAATCCCTCAGAGGGCTAATACGATGAAGGGGTAGGCGAGTTCTTTAGTTATAGGGGTTAGTACTGTTATAACTCGCATCATTCCGTAACCCCCCAGTTTTAATAATACTGCGGCAAGTACTATTGAGCCAGCAATTGGGGCTTCTACATGTGCCTTGGGAAGTCAAAGATGGACTCCGTATAGTGGTATTTTTACTAGGAAGGCAACTAAGCACGCAGCTCATCAAAATTTTACTCCTCAAGAGGAGATGTGAATGTCTGCGTGTTGAATAATAAATATAGATAGCGTGCCGAGGTCTTTTTGAAGGGCTAAAAGAGCGACTAACAATGGGAGGGATCCTGCTAAAGTATAAAACAGAAAATATGTGCCTGCGTTCAGGCGTTCTGCTTGATTTCCCCAGCGAGTAATAACAATGAGGGTGGGGATTAGTGTTGCTTCAAATATGATGTAGAATATCATAACTTCTGTTGAGCTAAAGGCTAGGATTAAAAAAATTTGTAGGAATGTTAGTAGTATGATGAATGTCCGTTGTCGGCTAATTGGTTCGGTTGACATGTGGTTTTGGCTGGCGATAATCATTAGTGGAAGTAATCAACAAGAGAGGATTAGGAGAGGGATAGACAACGGATCAGTTGCAAGATATAGGTTTGATGTAGATCATCCTGTTTCTGACTCTCATTTTATTCAAGTGAGGCTAACAATTGCGATTATTAGGCCTTGTGAGGAGGTAGTAATTCAAAGCCACTTTTTGTTCACTATTCAGGTTGTGGGGATCATTATGATTGTTGGGATTAGGACTTTTAACATTGTAATAGATTTAGGGCCTTTAAATGGTCTGTTCCGTGAGTACGAGAGGTGGCTACTAATAGTGCCAGCCCTGCGCTCGCCTCACAAGCAGAGAATGCTAGTAATATTATAGGGGTTGGTGAGAAAACACTTGAGTCTATTTGAATTGATCAGAGAGCTATGGCTACATAGAGGGAGAGCATTATGGCCTCTAAGCAGAGAAGTGCTGATAAAAGGTGTTTCCGGTGAAAAGCGAGACCGGATAACCCAAGAATAAATGCAGTGGTGAACGAAAAATGGATTGGGGTCATAAGACGGCCATGGGGTTGATCCACGATTTGCTGAGCCGAAATCAGCGGTCTTTTCTTAGACTAACCGTCTATTCGGCCCATTCTAAGCCTCCTTGAGCTCATTCGTAGGCGAGGCCGATGGTTAGTAAAATAATAATTAGTGTAGCCCAAAATAGGGTCTGGGTTGTAGTTACTAGTTGATTTCCTCAGGGAAGAGGAAGAAGTAGGGCAATTTCTAAATCAAATAGTAAAAAAAGAATTGCTACCAGGAAGAAACGTATTGAAAAAGGTAGACGGGCGGACCCTAAGGGGTCAAACCCACACTCATAAGGGGAGAGTTTCTCCGAGTCAGGGCTTATCTGGGGAAGTCAAAATGATACGAAAATTAGTACGCATGATAGAGCTGTTGTGATGATGAAAATTGAAATGATTGGGTTCATTATCTTTCCCTGGGTTCTAACCAGGATTAAATAATTGGAAGTCACTTGTATTCGGTTAATACTAGAAAGATTATGAGCCTCATCAGTAGATTGAGATATAAAGGAATAGTCACACTACGTCAACGAAGTGCCAGTATCATGCTGCGGCTTCGAATCCGAAATGGTGTTCCGATGTAAAATGATATTTTACTTGTCGTAGGAGACATACAGCCAGGAATGTTGAGCCAATAATTACGTGTAGTCCGTGGAATCCTGTTGCTACGAAAAACGTTGATCCGTAAACTCCGTCGGCAATTGTAAAAGGTGCTTCATAATATTCTATTGCTTGTAGAAAGGTAAAATAGAAGCCCAGGAGGATAGTGAGGGTGAGAGATTGAATTGCTTGTTTTCGCTCGCCCTCTATAATACTGTGGTGGGCTCATGTGACGGTAACGCCGGAGGCTAGAAGTACAGCGGTGTTTAGTAAAGGAACTTCGAATGGGTCCAATGTAATAATTCCAGTAGGAGGTCAGCAGGCGCCGAGTTCTGGTGTGGGGGCTAGGCTAGAGTGATAGAATGCTCAGAAGAAGCCTAGAAAAAAGAAAACTTCTGAGGTAATAAACAAGATTATTCCATATCGTAGGCCTTTTTGGACGGGGGGTGTATGATGTCCTTGGAAGGTCCCTTCTCGTACGATGTCCCGTCATCACTGGTATATTGTAAGTAGGAGTAGTAATATTCCTAATGTAATTAGGGTTAAGGATTGGAAATGAAATCATATAGCGGTTCCAGAGGTAACTAGCAGGGCAGCAACTGCCCCTGTTAAGGGTCATGGGCTTGGATCAACTATGTGGAATGCGTGTGCTTGGTGTGCCATTATACGTTTTCTTGTAAATAGAGGCTTAGAAGTAGGACAAATACATAAGCTTGAATCATGGCAACGGCCACTTCAAGAAGAGTGAGGAGGAAGAGCACTAAGGCTGTGAGGATCGCCACAGTAGGTATTAATGGAAGAAGAACAAAGACGGCAGTAGCGATAAGCTGAATTAAAAGGTGGCCAGCTGTCAAGTTTGCTGTAAGTCGAACGCCTAGTGCGAGCGGGCGAATAAAGAGGCTAATTGTTTCAATAATAATAAGGACTGGAATCAGAGGGACAGGAGTTCCCTCGGGAAGTAGGTGTCCAAGGGCAACTGTTGGTTGGTTTCGTATTCCAATAATAACTGTTGCTAACCATAGGGGTACTGCGAATGCTATATTCAGCGATAGTTGAGTGGTTGGGGTAAATGTATAGGGAAGAAGGCCCAAGAGGTTTATTGAAATTAGGAACAGCATCAGAGACGCGAAAAGTGTTGCTCACTTGTGGCCTGCTGGGCTTAAAGGTATGAAGATTTGTTGTGTAAACAAGCCGATAAATCAGCTCTGTAATGTTAGAAGCCGGTTATTAAGCCATCGGGGGGTGCAAGTTGGATAAAGAATTCAGGGTAGAAGAAGAGCAAGACCTATAAGGGGGATGCCCATAAGTGTGGGGCTTATAAATTGGTCGAAGAAGTTTAATGCCATGGTCAGTTTCAGGGGTTTGTGGTTGTGGTTTCTGTAGTACGGGGGTTAGGCTCGTTGTTAAAAGTGTGTGATATAACTTTAGTGGGTGCAATAAAAATGAACACTAATCAGGAGAAGACTAGGATTATAAATCAAGGGTTTGGATTTAGTTGGGGCATGTCACTAAGGGTGGTCGGAAGCACCAATCTTTAGCTTAAAAGGCTAACGCTAGATCCTGTTTAGCTTCTTAGTGAGGCGTCTTCGAGTATTGTAGATGATCAAGTTTCAAAGTGATGTAGAGGAACTGTCTCTACTACGATAGGTATAAAACTGTGGTTTGCGCCGCAAATTTCGGAACATTGTCCGTAATAAACTCCGGGTCGGGCAGCGATGAATGCTGTTTGATTAAGTCGTCCTGGTACGGCATCTATTTTAACGCCTAGGGCGGGGACTGCTCACGAGTGAAGTACATCTTCTGCTGTGACTAACACCCGTACAGGAGACTCTATTGGGACTACTATTCGGTGGTCTGTTTCTAATAGACGAAATTGTCCTGGGGCCAGGTCTTGAGTAGGAACTATATAGGAGTCAAAGCTTAAGTCTTCGTAATCAGTATATTCATAGCTTCAGTATCATTGGTGTCCGATGGCTTTAATAGTGAGATGAGGGTCATTAATTTCATCCATTAGATAAAGGATGCGTAGTGACGGAAGTGCAATTAGAATTAAAATAACCGCTGGTAGGACGGTTCAAACAATCTCAATCTCTTGGGAGTCTAAGATATAAGTATCTGTTAGTGTAGTTGTGACCATGGCCACAATAATGTAAAGGACCAGGGTGCTAATTAAGAATACAATTATTAATGCATGATCATGGAAATGAAGAAGTTCTTCTATTACAGGAGATGCTGCGTCTTGGAAGCCTAGCTGAGCGGGGTATGCCATTAAGATGCGCGGGATTCTAACCCACAACTCCGTCTTGACAAGGCGGTGTAATTTTTGTTACTAGCATCTTATAAAAAGAGAGTGGCAGAGTGGTGATGCGGTCGGCTTGAAACCGTCTTATGGGGGTTCAATTCCTTCCTTTCTTGAATATTTAACTACTTTTCCGTATAGTGGGTTGGTATCTCAAAATTTGTAGTCTCATGCTGGGTGAACACGGACATATCCGGGCTCCTCAAATGTATGGTAAGGAGGAGGGCATCCATGTAGTCACTCAACGTTTGTTGGGGTAAGTTCTACTCATTTAACAGTTCGTTTTGAAGCGAAGGCTTCCCACAGAATAAAGAGGAACAGAATTACGGCTGTAAGAGACACTAAAGAACCAATAGAAGAAATTGTGTTTCATAGGGTGTAGGCGTCAGGATAGTCTGAGTAACGTCGGGGTATTCCAGCTAAGCCTAAAAAATGTTGAGGGAAGAAGGTAAGATTTACGCCAATAAACATAATTCCAAAGTGGATTTTAGTTCAGGTGTCATGTAGGGTGTATCCTGTAAATAAGGGAAATCAGTGTACGAAGCCTCCTATAATTGCAAATACTGCTCCTATAGAAAGAACATAGTGGAAGTGGGCTACTACATAATAAGTGTCATGAAGAACAATGTCAATGGATGAGTTGGCTAATACAATTCCTGTTAGACCTCCCACTGTAAAAAGGAAAATAAAGCCTAGGGCTCAAAGAAGGGGTGTCTCTCATTTGATTTGTCCCCCATGAAGGGTGGCGAGCCAGCTGAAAACTTTTACACCAGTTGGAATAGCAATGATTATTGTGGCGGAAGTGAAATAAGCGCGGGTGTCTACATCTATTCCTACTGTAAACATGTGGTGTGCTCACACGATGAATCCTAGGAGCCCAATTGCTATCATGGCTCAAACCATTCCTATATAACCAAAGGGTTGAGGCTTACCAGCGTAATATGCGACGATGTGGGAGATCATGCCGAAGCCGGGTAAAATAAGAATATATACCTCAGGGTGGCCGAAGAACCAAAATAGATGTTGGTAAAGAATAGGGTCTCCTCCTCCAGCAGGGTCGAAGAAGGTAGTATTTAGGTTTCGGTCAGTTAGAAGCATTGTAATTCCAGCTGCTAGAACGGGTAAAGAGAGCAAGAGAAGTACTGCGGTAACTAATACGGCCCATACAAACAGAGGCGTTTGGTATTGTGTGATGGCAGGGGGTTTTATGTTAATAATAGTTGTAATAAAGTTGATTGCCCCTAGGATTGATGAAACTCCGGCTAAATGAAGAGAAAAGATGGTTAGGTCAACAGATGCCCCAGCGTGAGCGAGATTACCTGCAAGAGGCGGATAGACAGTTCATCCAGTGCCTGCCCCTGCTTCAACACCGGAAGAGGCCAGAAGCAGCAGGAAGGATGGAGGTAATAACCAGAAGCTCATATTGTTTATTCGGGGGAACGCCATGTCAGGGGCCCCGATCATAAGAGGAATAAGTCAGTTCCCGAAACCCCCAATCATAATGGGCATTACTATAAAGAAAATTATTACGAAGGCATGTGCTGTTACGATTACATTGTAAATTTGGTCGTCACCTAAAAGAGCCCCGGGCTGGCTTAGTTCAGCTCGAATAAGAAGGCTCAGGGCGGTGCCGACCATGCCGGCTCAGGCACCAAATACTAAATACAGGGTACCGATATCTTTATGGTTGGTAGAGAAGAATCAACGGGTGATTGCCACAGGTAAGGTGGCCGAGTGTCTAGGCGGTGGGCTGTAGTTCCATAAACAAAGGTTTGACTCCTTTTCTTATCAAGCTTTGTAGTGTAGTGGCATGCCAGACTGCAAACCTGGTGGCGCAGGGTAACTCCTGCCGAAGCTTCCCCCTCCCCCGGAGACGGGGGAAGTAGAAGGATGCCTGCTGGTTTCGGCGCCTAGCTGTTAACTAGGACTTTGAGGGATCGAGGCCCTCCTTTCTATTAAGGCCTTAGCTTAATTAAAGCGTCTGATTTGCATTCAGTTAATGTGGGATAGAGCCCCGCAGGTCTTAGCAGAGACTGGGAGGGTTTCACTCCCGCTTGAGGCTTTGAAGGCCTCTGGTCTAGCTATCCTAAGTCTCTATGTTAGTAGTGCTATAGCGGTGGGGGTAATTGGTAGTATTGCAACTGAGGCAATTGTTATTAGGGATAGTGGGGTTTTGATTGTTGTTCGTAGGCGTCATGGGGCCTTATTGTTATTCGTGTTGGGGGTAGAGGTCAAAGTCATGCTGTAACAAAGTCGGAGGTAAAAAAACAGGCTTAAAAGGGCGGAGAGGGCCAAGATGGTGGCGGTTACAGGGAGATGTTGTTTTGTCAGTTCTTGGAGGATCATTCACTTGGGTATAAAGCCTGTGAGAGGAGGTAAACCCCCTAAAGATAAGAGAGTGAGCATAGCAATTGTAATTATGGTGGGAGCTTTGGACCATATTGTTGAGAGAGCATTAATGCTTGTTGCTGACACTGCTTCTAAGGCTATAAATGTTGCAGAGGTTATAATAATGTAGATTACTAGGTTCAGGAGCATTAGTTCGGGGAAATATTTTAGTACAATTATTATTCAGCCTATGTGGGCGATCGAGGAGTATGCTAGGATTTTGCGTAGTTGTGTTTGATTTAGGCCTCCTCAGCCGCCGATGAAGGCTGAGGTTAGGCCTATAAGTAAAAGAACTGTAGGGTTAACATTAGGTGCCAATTGGTAAATTAGGATTATGGGGGCAAGTTTCTGTCATGTTGAAAGAATCAACCCTGTTGTTAGGCTTAAGCCTTGAAGAACTTCTGGTAACCAGAGGTGGGTTGGGGCAAGTCCAATTTTTATTCCTAGGGAGATTATGGCTACGGTGTTTGCTACGGGGTGGGTTAGTTGTTGAATGTGCCACTCCCCCATGACCCAGGCGTTTGAGGTGGTGGCGAATAATAACACTGCGGCTGCAGCCGCCTGTGCGAGAAAATATTTTGTTGTGGCTTCGACTGCTCGGGGGTGGTGGTGTTGTGTTATTAAAGGAATAATGGCGAGGGTATTAATTTCTAATCCTATTCACGCTAAGAGTCAATGGGAGCTGGCGAATGTGATGGTGGTTCCTAGTCCTAGGCTAGCAATAAGAATGAAAATTACTCAGGGGTTCATTAGTAAAAGAAGGATTTTAACCAACATGTTCGGGGTATGGGCCCGAGAGCTTAATTAGCTGATTTTACTAGGAGGTAGTGTAATGGGAGCACGAAGAGTTTTGATCTCTTAAGTATGGGTTCGATCCCCCTTCTCCTAAGGAAGCGGGAGGGGTTTAACCTCCATGATCCACTCTATCAAAGTGGCCCTTTGGTTTCAGGCACGTTTCCCTTAGAGCTGAGGGGGTAGTCCTGCTAGTGCGACGGGGAGGGCTATGTTTCATATTAGTAGTGCTAGTGCTAGAGGAAGAAAGTTTTTTCATACTAGGTGTATAAGTTGGTCATACCGGAAGCGGGGATAAGAGGCTCGCACTCAGAGAAATATAACAGATAGAAGAGCAGCTTTTAGTATGAGGTTAACTGTCGTCAGTTCGGGAAGCAAGGGGTTGTGTATGGCACCTAGAAAGAGAATCGTGGATAGGGTATTTATTAGAAGAATATTTGAATATTCAGCTAGAAAAAATAGTGCAAATGGTCCGCCTGCATACTCTACGTTAAAACCAGAAACAAGTTCTGACTCGCCTTCTGTGAGATCAAAAGGGGCTCGGTTGGTCTCGGCTAAGGTAGAAACATATCATATAGCAGCCAGGGGTCATCCCGGGGCGAGAAGTCAGATGGCCTCCTGGGCGGTATTGAATATGGTTAGGTTAAATCCTCCAACCATAATTACTACGGAGAGCAGAATTAGTCCTAGGCTAACTTCGTAGGAGATTGTCTGTGCAACGGCTCGAAGGGCTCCAATTAAAGCGTATTTTGAGTTTGAGGCTCAGCCTGAGCCTAGAATTGAATAAACGGCTAAACTAGAGAGAGCAAGCACAAATAACATGCCTAGATTCAAAGTAATAACGGGATAAGGTATCGGAATGGGTGCTCATATTATTAAGGCGAGGGTTAGGGCAAGAGTTGGGGTTGCTAAGAAAAGGAAAGGTGAGGAGGTTGAGGGGCGAATGGGCTCCTTAATAAACAGCTTAACTCCGTCGGCGATGGGCTGTAATAGCCCGTAAGGGCCTACTACATTTGGTCCTTTTCGCAGTTGTATGTAACCTAAGACTTTTCGTTCTAGAAGAGTTAGGAAGGCTACAGCTAATAGTACCGGTACAATATATGCTAAGGGGTTAATAATGTGGGTTATGATTGAGTTCATAGCTGAAGGAGAGGATTTGAACCTCCGGTAGAAAGGGCTTAGGCCTTTTGCAATTACCAGGCTCTGCCACCTTAGCATGCCATTATCTCTGGCAGTTGTGTCTTCCCCATTATCTGCTTTATATGGTTTCAGCGGGTTGGGGTGGGGCTTGTTTTCTCGTGGGCCCCCTTACTCCGGTCCTTTCGTACTAGGGGTAGGTTAGATCATAGATAGAAACCGACCTGGATTACTCCGGTCTGAACTCAGATCACGTAGGACTATTAATCGTTGAACAAACGAACCCTTAATAGCGGCTGCACCATTAGGATGTCCTGATCCAACATCGAGGTCGTAAACCCCCTCGTCGATACGGACTCTGGGAGGGGATTGCGCTGTTATCCCTAGGGTAACTAGGTTCGTTGATCAGGCTAGGCCTGGGTCACATTTAGTCAGAATTTCTGATACTTAGACTTGTTTGTCTTAGCTTAAGGGTTTTCCCGTTCTACATGGAGGCTTTTCTCTCCTCCACGGTCGCCCCAACCGAAGGCATATTGATCATTAGCGTTATGTTTCCCCAGGCTTTGAATGAAGAGAGGGTTTGGTGTACATGATCATTTGCCTAAAGCTCCATAGGGTCTTCTCGTCTTATGTTAACATGCCCGCTTCTGCACGGGCAGATCAGTTTCATTGACCAGGAAAAGGAGACAGTTAAGTCCTCGTTATGCCATTCATACAGGTCTCCATTTAAAAGACAAGTGATTACGCTACCTTCGCGCGGTTAGAATACCGCGGCCGTTAAACACTGCTGTCACAGGGCAGGCGGGACCTCTAATACTTCATTATTAGCAAGAGGCGATGTTTTTGGTAAACAGGCGGGACTTTGCTTTGCCGAGTTCCTTCTCTTCCTTTTAGTCTTTCCCGGGCGCACTCCTGTGTTGGGGTGACGGTTGTTTTGGCATGGAATTCTTGTATGTTATTTTTCCTTTGCTTTGCCTTCTATTAGGTCCGTTAGTTATCAGTGGTTGGTCCTGCCTGACTCACAATCGTGCGGGGAGAGGGGCGTGGCTCCTCTTATTACTAGTTCTAGCATTATCTTCTCCATATGCTCATGGGGGGGCTCAGTATTTTTTGGGGGGTGTGGCTTAGTTATTTTACATTCTTGGTTAAAGTATGCTTGAGCTTTAACGCTATCTTTACAGGTGGCTGCTTTTAGGCCCACTGGGGAAGATGCCTTGGGTTTTGATCCTTTCCCTCCCTAAATAAGGTTGTGTCCTTTTCCAAAAGGGCTGTACCCCTTTTGGCTAACTGCTGTGTCTTGCTTTCCTCTTTTTATATAGGGTTAGAAGTTCACGGCGCTGAACTTATATTCATTTTCTGAGCAACCAGCTATCACCAGGTTCGGTAGGCTTGTCACTTCTACTCGGGAGTCTCCCCACTCTTTTGCCACAGAGACGGGTTTGCCCCATTGGGCTGCTCCGAAGTAGCTCTCCTGGTTTCGGGGGGTCAAACTTAAGTTCTCTTCGCTTGGGCTTTCTTGCTAGATCATGATGCAAAAGGTACGAGGTCTAATCTCTGCTTTTTTTTGCTTTATCGGGTTGTTTCATTTCTTTTTCAGCTTTCCCTTGCGGTACTTTTTCTATTGCTCTGGGGACCTTTTCTATCACCTATACTAGGGGGGTAGAATGTTTTAGTGTGAAATTATAGGTTCTTTATATATATATTTTGGGGTTACGGTTGTGTTCAGGCTAGCTATTTGGCTTAGGACGACTCGATTTGCACGAGTGTCTTCTCAGTGTAAGGGAGGTGCATTTCTATTTAGTACGTCCTAATTATTCCAAGTGCACCTTCCAGTACACTTACCATGTTACGACTTGCCTCCTCTCTATTGGTCTAAAATTTTATATATGGGCATTTCGTTTTTCGAGGAGAGTGACGGGCGGTGTGTACGCGCCTCAGGGCCGGTTTCAAAAGAACTCTCTTCTTTCTTTTTACTGCTAAATCCACCTTCGGCCGCACACATTTCATTGTGCTCTTCGTAGTGTTCTGTTGCCAGAAAATGTAGCCCATCTCTTCCCCCTCCATTCGCTACACCTCGACCTGACGTGTTGGGTAATACCCGTTTTGCTTACTGTTGTTCTTTCAAAAGGTAAACTGGCGACGGCGGTATATAGGCGGGATTGGCAAGGAGAGGTGAGGTTAAACGGGGATCATCGGTTATAGGACAGGCTCCTCTAGGTGGGTTTGAGGCACCGCCAAGTCCCTTGGGTTTTAAGCTAGGGCTCGTAGTTCCCTGGCGGGCGAAGTTTGTAGGTTTATCGCCTTAGTTTAAGGCCAAGCATAGTGGGGTATCTAATCCCAGTTTGTATCTTGGCTGTCGTGAGTTCAAGATTAGGTTATTAGAACCACCTTCGTCGTTGATCTTCGTGACCCCCATGGCGTATGACAGCATAAGGGGTGTTTGGCTCTAGTCTGGTTTATCTCTAATCACACTTTACGCCGTGATGTGTCAATTCGGGCCTCTCGTGTAACCGCGGTTGCTGGCACGAGTTTTACCGGCCCTGTCAACCCTAACTAAGTCAAGCTTTCGCTCATGGCTTAATGTTTGTCACTGCTGCGTTCCCTTGGGGGTGTGGCTAAGCAAGGCGTTTTGGGCTACAAATGTGTGCCTGATGCCTGCTCCTTTTTTCCTGCCGGGGGGAAAGGGCATTCTCACAGGGGTGCGGGTACTTGCATGTGTAAGTTGGGTTACAACTGACGTTAAAGTCAGGACCAGGCTTTTTTGTTATTGGGGCTTTTCACGGCCCATCTTGGCATCTTCAGTGCCATGCTTTGAGTTAAGCTACATTAAC